TGTCTCCCGATTGTTTCACAGAAACAGAGACAGTAAGGCTTAGATGTGAGATAGAGGTATGTGATAGATAGTTATCGATCTTGATGGTATATTTTTAGGCCTTTTGCTTATGAAAGGCAACAAACAATAGGTCTTACTATTCCTACATGTTCCATTAGTAAGATTCCCTTGAAACTTCCAAGGGGGTAACTGTGTATCTTGCTTGTGATTAATGCTTCCCAATTCTACCAGAAATCATATAGGAACTTGTTACGAGTGTATTCATTGGATTGGTTCATCAATAGCATTAGGTCAGAATCCCATTTTGACTCTGCACCATTGATTCCACTATTATTAATGATAAATAATGGAATAATTCCTTCATATTCATAGAGATAGGGGACATAATTCACATGGATATAGTAAGTCTCGCTTGGGCTGCTTTAATGGTAGTCTTTACATTTTCCCTTTCACTCGTAGTATGGGGAAGAAGTGGACTCTAGGGGTACTACTAATTTATAATTGAGTTGAGTAATCGAATTGTATCAATTGTTTAATAGATCATTCTGCGAAGCTAAAAAAAAAATATACCCATTTCAAAAATTCTACCAGAATCCAGTAATATATGAATAAGAACCCTTCGATCAAACAAAGATTTCAATGATTTGATTCCCATGTTCGTATTTCCAAACTGAACACACATGATAGGAAATGGAAATTTTTTCCAACCGAATTCTTCCTAAATATTCTATTTCGATGAACCGGCTCTTACCAGAATTATGGATATTACAATGAGGAGCAACCAACCCCTATTTTTTTTTTCCTTTTATATAATTTATATAATATATGCCCATACTATTCTTCCTACATTGATTGTTTCGATAGATCTCGGGATCCATATTGAAAATAATCAGAAACTTAGGAATTAGAAGAGTTGACGTTCGATTATTTCAGATTGATCGGAATCAATACAAATGGATGTAGCGAAGAAATAGAATTGGAGTGCTATTTACATGTAGACATATGTAGATACATATTATAGATTGATCCATATCAAGCACATATCTTTATACAACTTTATACAATACAATAATAGATAGTGTGGTAGAAAGGTTCATATAGTTCTTTCTACCATACTATCTCATATACTGCTGACTCCAATCCACTCATTTCATTTAAGACTTGGGATTTGAATCCCTTTCATTTCTTCAATCATTGATAAGAACTAATAAGTCAAGTTTCATTCAAATTAATCATTTTGACTGACTGTTTTTACGTAGATGATAAGTAAAAAAGCAGTAGGAACTAGAATGAACAGCGCAGTAGCAATAAATGCGAGAATATTGACTTCCATAATCTCATCGTTTTTTTTTTTTTTGCTTTGCAATAACTCGGGATCTAATCCCATAGAGATAATAAGTCTTTCTCATGAAAATTCCATGGGATGGATTGCATCCTGATGATACTGAATCGGATCAATATCATGAATAACAATATCTGATCTATCAAATCGGATTCATCGTCGAGAATTGAATAGTATAACATAGGAAGATCCTTTATCCATACCGAATCCAAAATGGGATTCCTGATTCAATCAAGAATCCCATTGAATTTCTCATTTCCACTCTTTCTTTTCTATAACCTACCGTCTTCCTTATACAATCATCTGATGAGGTATTATCTAACCGGTGTTCCATTGGTCACAGACCCAAACAGTAGGAGTGAAATGGAAAAAAGGATGAGTTAAGTTCTAAGCGAAGTTTTTGTGATGATCTAATCTTCTTGGGAGACAGAGAAGTGTGATAAAAATGGGTCCCGGTATAAAAAAAAGATCGAATATTCCGATAAATTCACTATTTTATTTATGGATTTTGTTTATTTATTGATTTTGTTCTTTCTTCGATGGGGTAAAATAGGAAGAAAAAAATCTATTCATTCCTTCCCTCCCTAGAACAAGACAAGAGAGGCGGATCTTTGTTTGATCTTTTATTATATTAGTATCCTCTTTCCTTGGATTGAGGACTGAGACACATACATCAAAAAGAAAGTATGCAATTCAAATGAGATAGATAAATTGTTTTCAACTCGTAATTGAGGTTACACAAAATCGGAGTTAGAAAAGGGGGTAGGTTTCATCTGAAAAGTACTCTGTCGCTGTCGGGGTAACTATATTCTATATTAAGTTAATTGTGTATCGTACAATAAACGAATACAATTTGTGTATGTGTTCCCAGAAAACATATGGGTACTCTATTTCATTCCATTGATCAGGAGCAATCGAAAAAGCCAGACCAGTACAGTCTCTCTTGGAATCCTAAATATGGTGATACCACCGATCAATTCAATCTACATATGTCTCTCTCCCATCAATCGGTACTAGTTGAAGTAATTGAAATTACCGTATTTTATTTGTCCGATGAGAAATGCGAAACGAAAAACGAAAGAAATAAGGTCCACCGCTGAGAATTCAATTCTGCCCCTTGCCCCCCCTTCACAGAAAATGGAGAGATGAATTGATGGATTCATCGGATTCTAGGTCGGGACTGACGGGGCTCGAACCCGCAGCTTCCGCCTTGACAGGGCGGTGCTCTGACCGATTGAACTACAATCCCAGGGAAATGAGTTATACAGCATACATATTCTCATACATATTCTTATAATTTCTTTATATTTATAATTGCCGTGTTTTACCAGAAACACGAGTGATTGATATTCACATGGATATGAACTATAGTGAGAGTGACACGGATTACTAGTAATCCTGTGGTTATTGCCACATCGATTGATAAGATAATCAATCTTTCAATGAAAAAAAAAAAAGGACTCTTTTTTTCTTTACTCCTTCTTATATTTACAGATTATTAATCTAGATCGTTAGAAAGATCAGAACGCGTGGGAACAAATGAACAAAGAAATAGGGATATAGCAGAAAAAATGGACTATTTATTCCTCTATATCAGGCATTTCTGGAGGACAAATTGGTTATATCATCCCCATGGATCGGCGAATTATTGGGCCGAGCTGGATTTGAACCAGCGTAGACATATCGCCAACGAATTTACAGTCCGTCCCCATTAACCGCTCGGGCATCGACCCAGGAAGAATCAATTCTAGGCTTATTGATAATCCATGATCAACTTCCTTTCGTAATACCCTACCCCCAGGGGAAGTCGAATCCCCGCTGCCTCCTTGAAAGAGAGATGTCCTGAACCGCTAGACGATAGGGGCATACCTGCCCGATCGCCATCATATTATGCTCATAGTATGAGCAGTTTTTTGGAATTGTCAATATAATGTAATGGCATGACTAGATCCGAAGAATCTTTCTTGCTTCCACAATTACATAGAATTTTTTGATTGTTCATTCATGAACCATCATATATATATGACGAAGTATAGGATCCCCTCAGCGGGGATTTGTCCGACAAAAAAAAAGTCAAACCCCCTTTCTTCAATTTTCACTCATTGATTCGCTCATCGTTAAGACGAGATATGCCTCACTAACACTAAGCCAGGAAATTCAGAAATGATAGAATTATTTTTTTGATTGATTCAAAAAGGTGATGTAGAACTCGTAAATCTGGGAAGGGATTGACAAGTAATCGAAAAGATTCTTTTTTTCTATAAGAATTCAGTTCAGGGTACGAGTCGAATCCTTCATCACATGATTCGATGAAATATTTTGGATCTATGTCGGATTGGTACATGTATCAATCAAGTGAATCTCGCCTCGATGGGTCAATAAAAGCAAAGCAATTAGGAGCGAAACAATTCATTGCATTGATATTTCTCAAATATAAATAATCATTTGATTTGACCCTAGAACTTCCTAGGTAAATCAAATGGCTTGTTCTTGAATGAGCCCCCTATGCATACATGTATATATGTACATATAGTCTATACATAGATACATGCAGTAGACTCATAGTGGTTAGTGGCCTCTTCATGAATTGAAGAAAATGGCCCTTTTAACTCAGTGGTAGAGTAACGCCATGGTAAGGCGTAAGTCATCGGTTCAAATCCGATAAAGGGCTTTTTCCACGAAGCTTCCGCCTTAGTCTTCATTTTTCATCGGAGAATAGAGATATTATTGATATTTGTAATAAAAAAAAAGGTAAACGGACCGCATAATGAGTTATCATTCTAATGAGTTATAGATATAAAGTTGAACATTTGTTCATTATGATAATAAGGAATCCCACTTATTAGGAGGACTACTATGTCACTACAGGCTATACTCCTCCTCATGTTTCATTATTTATATTTTTGGTCCCGGGACATGGATATTCGAGATAATACCCAATCTCAATTATGAATCGACAAACCAAAGTTTTACTACTTCTCCATTGTTCCAATTAAATCCATCGGAAAAATTAGAAATCAAGAAAAGAAAAAGTAAGTGGACCTGACCCATTGAATCATGACTATATCAGCTATTCTGATATTCAAATTGGATAGAGATAAAATTGTAGAAGCGGACCCTTTTTTTTATTTCCTTGGACCACGCAAGAATTTGTCGATATTTCCGATTGAATCTTCTTGTTCCTGGATGCTCCATAGGAATAAATCGCTATTCCCTTCCTCCACAGAGAAACCATTTATTCCGAGTCACAAGAGCAATATATTTTTCAATATCTTTCTTTGATTCCAGAAAAAGATCAGTTTATATCTATATAGGATTTCGATATAGATATCAGATCATGGCTTCATGTACCAAATATTTCCATATTGATGCATCAGAAATTTTTGTTCCGCCAATGCAATGGAGAGCGAATGCGAGAAAGGGACTTTCATTTAAGTCTCCTATTATTTAATATTTAATTTAGGGACATGGACAAAAAAATAGGGAATTTTCCTTTTTTTTTCTGCCGGATAAAGGTAAAGTAAAGAGGGAAATATTCGAAGTTTCTTTTTTTTTTGGTTCGACCCGTGAAAAGATATACTCTGGAATTTTCGATTCATTCGAAAGAAATATAATAAAGAAGACAATAACAAACAAAAAGGAATCCAAAAAAAAAAAG